ATATCCCCCCTTTTCTTTACGTACTATTCTGCTTACTATTCCCGCCGATGTAGCATTATAGACTGTATTGTTACTCTTGCTCCCATCAGGATAAATCTGACCCCTTCCTCTATTTCCACCCACATATATTGGATATTTTAAGAAGTGAACGTCTTTCTTCGTTGCAGGGTCGGGGGAAAGAATGGGAAAGACAATTTCACTATATTTCTGGCCGGGAACAGGACCTATTACAAGAATATTTCTTTTATTGGGACGGTAACTCTGAAAGGATAGATTTACCGTCCTTTCTTTCACCTCGGGAGAAATACGATCGGGGGGGGCTAATTCAAATCCTTCGGGTAAAATAAGAACAGCTCCCACATTCAAAGCCCCCTTTTTCCCATTAGCAAGAACTTGTTTCAGTTGCATATCATAGGGGATTCGAACAACTGCTTCAAATACAGTATCAGGAAGTACAGTTTGCGGAACTTCAATATCCACGGGCTTATTAGCTAAATGGCAATTTGCACATACAATTCGTCCAGTTGCTTCACGCGGATTTTCATAACCCTGCTGCGCAAAAATGGGATATGCATTTGAAATAGATACCCGAGTTATTACATATATCATGATCGATACAGAAATGGATCGAGTCATCTGTTCCTTTACCCAAGAAAAAATATTTCTATTTTGCATGGTTCAATCATTGATCCCAGAATTTCTACAATAAATTAGAAAGGTAACTAACTAGTGTAGTTCCCTATCCACGAGTCTGCCATTGTACTGGAATAATTGTACTAGAATATGGGACGAATACCTTGAACAGGTATAAGTATAAATAAAGAATAAGTAAGATTGAAAATACTTTCTTTATTCTTTAAACACGAAGAAACATTCTTATTTGATTGATATCAAGAGATCAAATGAGTTCTTTATTCGTTGATTGAATGATAAATGACTACAAGCGAAGGAGATACACGATTTAAATAATGGAAGATCCAATATTTCACAATTGTATCTAGAATAACTGGAAAAGTGGAAACAAGACCGGATATAATTTTATCGTTATGAGCCAATCCAAAATCGTTGTAGACCGAACCAATCATAAGTTCCCAACCATGGGTTGAATGAAATCCGATCCATAAATCAGTAACTAAAAGAATTGAAAAAGCTTTTATTGTGTCACTCAAGTTATACAGGAATTCCTGAACCCAAGAATTAAGAATAACAAGTTCTTCATTACCCAGAATACAATAACCACTTAGAATAGCGAAACAGATTATATTTGTCGATAAATTAAAAATGATATGGAGATTATACTCATCGTGTGTTTTGACTAATTGTACCGTTTCCTTGTGTATTCCTATACAAAGCTTTTGTATCTGTGTTTCAGGGTATTCCTTTATCATTTCGTCCAAGAGGAATAGTTCTTCTAATTCTATAAATTTTTCTAGAATCCTTTTCTCTTGAATATCATTCAAGAAAGTTTCGGATTGCCGGGTATTCCACCAATTAATAACCCAAGGTTCCAGACTTTTATTAAATGAAAGAGAGACCCACCAGGGCAAAAATACTATGGATACAAGATATGGGAGGGAAGTCAATGATTTTTTTTTTTTTTCATTTTTTATCTGTAAATTGTTAATGAATCTGCTGCATTCGTGGATTTTATCAGATATTTATCTGAACACAAATTCTATAACTAAGGTATCGTATCGAACCAATGAATCTATTACCAATTTTTGTGTAAAAATTTAGTCCTTGTATTTAGAAAAATTGAGATATCTCTATTGGATAAATTCCAACTAATTTCATCTCCATTTGTTATTTGGTCCTGTCGATGAATACTCGAAAATCCACTAGAAGTAACGAATATGATTTGGATTTCGAAACAAAAAAATGCCTTCTCGGATCAATTAATTATTTCGAAATGTTTCACCGCCTAACCACAGTCCAGGAATAATGTAACCTATAAATTCGAAATATTGGGTCTAAAAAGATGAATTCTGTATTACGAAATAAATGTTCGAATATGTTTGATGAATGCATACTTAATTAGACTTTTTCTTTTTATTAGTATAAATTATATCGAATTTTTTTAGTATAAATTATAAATTGGGGGCTCCCTGCGCATAAAAATAAAGGGTTTTAGTATAGAAAAATGGATTTTTATTAGAGTTTAGTTGTTCCATATAAAATCTCCCACTTTTGTTTTATTCATGTGGGTTTACCCGCTAACAGAAAGGAGAAATAAAATCTAATATGTTTTGATCAAATAAGTCTTTTGAAGAAACTTCAATTGTATTAAAAAGGGAATTAGCAAGTTCCCTCCCTCATACTGAGAAAACATTAATTCTTCATTTCAAAATACTTCGATTGGTACACGCAAGAAATATGCTAATTCGGCAGCTTTTTGTTCAATTTCTCGTGGAGTAAGATTCTCATCAGTGCCAGTCAAGGGAACCGCCCCTTGGCCTCTTATTTCCATATAAAGGACACGACGAGGATAAAGACCCTCTTTAACCTCCATTCTGATGGATTGTATATCTCTCATAAGGAAACGAAGGAAAATGCGACGATTTATTCCAGGAAATCCCCAACGAAAAATACAAACAATTCCTTCTTTTCTATCAAATCGGTCATAACCACTACCTACATTCCACGCAATTGTACACCACAAATAGGAGCTAATAAATAGACCCGCGATCCCATAAAAAGACATTATGATCCCTTGCGGAAAAAAAAATATTTGCTGAGATGGAAATACAGATATAAGATTCCTACCGAGATAACTGGAAGTTCCAACCACTAAGAACCCTAATGAACCTAAAAAAAGGCTACAGGCCAAAAAAAAATTACTTGTTTTTCGAGACCCCGTTATAAGTTCTATCCAGATATGCTCTGATCGCCAGTTCATACTATACTTACTATACTAAGGTTGTATTCGATTGGAATTGAGAGAATAACCCAAATGAATTTGACTTGACTTTTCTTGACCCCCAAGTAACTCTCATCAACTAGCACTATTTTGACGGGAACTATTAGGAGTAATTAGTTAGATAAATTGACTTTATATTTAAAACTATTCGCCGATCCATTTTTAACCAGCTATACCCATATAGAATCTGCATTTATGTAGATATCGTGTATCCGTATGCATATGAGTCTCTCATTTGTGTTCGGAAAGAGCCACATATCGTACCATATTAGACTAAATAAATATTTGTATTATGATCCAGTGTTGAAATAAATTGATGAGATTTGCTCTCATCGAATCTAGACAATCTTATTTTCTTGGACATGAAGAGATAAAGAAGCCATTGCAATTGCCGGAAATACTAGGCCCACTAAAGGCACAAAAATAGAGGGTAGATCTGTCATAGAATGGGTGCCCCAATTTAATATTTGTATTTTAAAGATATCTTATGATAAGTATATCTAATATAAATAATATTAAGTAGTTAATAAGTGCAAGGAATATAGACCTGAATTAAGTGTACCTAATTCATCGTTCTACATAAATATGTATGATAATTCACTTTAATATAAAAAACTTTCCTATTCTTCTTCTTCCATCCTTTTTTATTCTTTATCTTTCTATTATTTTTTTTTACATAAGGGTATTAAAGAGTTTATTATGAGTTCGCGACTTTCACTAATTGAATCCAACAAAGCAAACGGTAACTCGATTCTATAATAAAAAATAAAAGTGAGGGTTCTTTCACTCCTTTCTATAATATATCATATTTGAATCTTAATATTAATTATAAGATATAAGATTCAAATATGATATATTATTAATAAGATAATAAGATATATTTATATTATTATCTCTAATTAAAATGAAATTAATACGTTAAGAAGGCCAAATAAAATTATTTTTTTATTAATGTCTTCCCTTCCCCCAATTCCTCGGAAGGAGAAACTTACTCTTTTATCTTTTTTATCCATCCTATGGATTTAGAAAGGATTCATGATTAGTAATCAGGAATAGGGATAAGATAAAAATATAGAATAATCGATCTGGAGGAAAAAATAATAATTATCCGAAACTTCCGGCTCTTACTACAAGTGGAACTTATGTCACCAAAGAAAACACCACTCTTCTTAACTTAACTTAAGTTTTTTTTTACGATGAACTAAATACTTGTTTGCTACAAATAATTGAATTGAATCGAGTGCTATACTTTAATATATTGAATTTTGATTCAGAGGAAAGAAACCGTGGAGCTGAAATAACTCACTCAGAACACCCCTTAAAGGATTACGTGGTACGATTGGGTCGAATAAGCCCTTATGGAATGAATACTCAGCCGCTTGTGAACCATCGGGTACTGTTTTATTCAATGTTTGTTCAATTACTCTTTTACCCGCAAATGCAATGTAGGCATTTGGTTCAGCAATAATGACATCTCCCAACATACCAAAACTAGCTGTTACTCCACCAGTTGTAGGAGATGTAAGGATTGATATATAGAATAACTTTTTATTTGATTGATAATCATATAAAGCAGAAGATATTTTAGCCATTTGCATCAAGCTCAAACTTCCTTCTTGCATGCGTGCTCCCCCAGAAGCACACACAATAATGACAGGTAAAGATCGATTAGTAGCATACTCGATCAAACGGGTGATTTTCTCGCCGACTACGGATCCCATACTACCTCCCATAAACTGAAAATCCATAACCCCAACTGCTATTGGAATACCATTTAGTTGACCTATGCCTGTTTGAACAGCTTCAGTTAAACCTGTTTTTCTTTGATAAGAATCAATACGATCTTTATAAGGTTCTTCCTCTGAATGAAATTCAATAGGGTCTATAGAGACCATCTCTTCATCCATAGGATCCCAAGTGCCCGAATCAATCAAAAGTTCGATTCTATCTGAACTACTCATTTTCAAATGATATCCACACTGTTCACAAATATTCATTTTTGACTTAAAAAATTTTTTATAATTTAATCCATAACAATTTTCGCATTGAACCCATAAATGTTTGTATCTTTGATTTATATCGA